ACAGGATATAATTTAATTAGAATGTTGGCTTTGGGGGCCAATAGTAGAGGTTTAATTCCTCTTGTCTTGAAGCCCTGAGCAGGGTTTAATCTACAATCTTCGGTTTACAAGACCGATGCTTTAATTTAAGCTATCCGGGCCAGCTTTTACTTGGATTTGCACCAAGAGGTACTGGAGCCTAAGACCAGGGGAAGAGCTGTTTTCCTTTAAAAGCACTATAATGTCTTGTAGATATTGTTGAAGAAAATTGTGGGGAAGTTAGGGGCTTTAGACAATTAAATTGTCTAAAGCCCTAGACATCGCCGAAAATAATAATATAACATATATACACATAGGTTCATTTCCAATTCAATATGGGGAAGTCCTATGAAAAAGAATAAAAAAAAGAATAAAAAAGAGTAAAAAAAAGGGAAAAAAAAAGCGCATAAGGAAAAAAATTTTTTAGTTCACTAACTCCGGGGGGGTGGTTAGTCAAAGCTACTAAAGTTCCTGGTGTGGGGGGGAAGGGGGGGTGTCGAGAAAATAACGCCAAATTCTAGTAGAAGGGGGGAGATGAAGTATAATACTATGTCCATCTAGCATTCATCTAACACGGGACATTAGAGGAGTTGATGAAATCCCACGCGAGCATGTTATGTCCTACCCTAGTTAAATGTTATTACCCCACTCAGAGTAGCCAGGTGATTACCCCCTTAAATAATTAATGCCTATCCAATTCAGACCAGGTAAGGTTAAGAACTCTGCAGGTACTCAAATCATAAGGAGGGATGTTTTTTGAATTACGATAAAGGACGTCTCTTGTCAACAGGTCCATAGATTCGGGGCTACCGAATGTTTTTTGAAGGTCAATTGAGGTTACTCTACAATATATGGCCGGGGGAAAATAAGATCCCCGGGGTGAAACTTCAGTTAGGTCTCATTAAGGGTAAGAATGTAGCAGCAGCAATTGCTGCTGGTTGAATATGGGGGGTAAGGTATAATAATATTTATGCTGTTGTGGTTATTTTGTGAATTAAACAGGTATTGGTAGAGTTAATCTACCATTATAGGGTATTATTCAATATTATTAATAATAATATTTATGCACTACGTAATAGTTAAGGTACAGTTAAATAAGTTATGGGATCTAACAATCATTTCTTGGGGAAGTTGAGTAATGTTGATGTATAGGTTGTACGAATATATTGTTATGTGGAAAAAAATTACATAAAATAGGGAGGAGATGGTAAGTGGATGAAGCAATTGGAGATTTTAATGGAAAAGATATGATATTACTAAAGAATTTAAGGATCCGAACTAGTATTAAACGTATGGGCGGTTACCATTTCATTTTATGGGCGGTGCCATTCATTTTTAGTGGTTATAGAGGGATGTCCAATAAATAGGTTGTAAAAAATCCACTTATTAGGGAAAAGGTAAGCATGGGGTATATAGATTAATGTTGATTAAGCATATATATGTACTCCATATATGGGTTATATATATGATAGGGGTGTATACATAGTATGGTCTATTTAATGTAGGGATAGTAAATATATGTTTTAGTTACATATAGTTATGGAATTTAATAGATAATTGAAAATTCATTTAATGGGCGGTGCCAATCATATATTTTTGGTAGTTATTAGGGAATGTTCAATAAAAGGTTGTAAAAAATCCACTTATTAGGGAAAAGGTAAGCATGGGGTATATAGATTAATGTTGATTAAACATGTATAGAATCTATATATGGGGTATTTTACATAATATAGATAAATTTATGAGGGGTTATTAACGTGAATTTTTTGTTGTTGGGAACTGCCAATGGGAAGTTGAGGTTAGGGGTTGCGTGCAAATCTGGGATGGGGGTACAGGTAGAAGTGAGTGTGTTGTCCAGGAACTGCTGTTGCTTAAAGCTGAAGTAACTTGTTTTCTAAGAGCCCAAAAATTGGGAGAAGGGGGGTAAAAATGAAGAAGTAGATCACTGAGGCGATTTGACCAATTATAATGAATGGATCTTCTACTGGTTGACCCCCAATTCAGGTGAGAATAAATGTATTTGCTACGAGTGCCCAGAAGAGGAATTTTGTTAGGGGGCGGAAAGTAAGGCTGCGTTGTTTTGAGGTGTGAATAATCGGTATTAGGAAGAGTACAAGGATGGAGAATAGAAGGGCTAGCACTCCCCCTAGTTTGTTGGGGATTGAGCGGAGGATGGCATATGCAAATAGGAAGTACCACTCTGGCTTGATGTGGGGGGGTGTGACAAGGGGATTGGCAGGGGTAAAATTGTCTGGGTCTCCTAGGATGTTGGGGGCAAAAGTTGAAAGGGAGACAAGGGCTGCTAGTAGGATAGCAAAGCCGAAGGCGTCTTTATATGAATAGTAGGCGTGGAATGGAATTTTGTCTGGGTTAGCATTGAGGCCGGTTGGGTTGGTTGAGCCTGTTTGATGAAGGAATAGGAGATGAATTATGCTGGCCCCTGCAATGATGAATGGAAGGATAAAGTGGAATGTAAAGAATCGTGTAAGGGTGGCATTGTCTACTGAAAAGCCGCCTCAGATTCATTGAACCAGGTCATTGCCAATGTATGGGGCTGCTGATAATAGGTTGGTGATTACTGTAGCACCTCAAAATGATATTTGTCCCCATGGTAGGACATAGCCGACAAAGGCTGTAGCTATGACTAGAAAGAGGAGGATGACTCCAACATTTCATGTTTCTTTGAATATGTATGAGCCGTAGTAGAGGCCTCGCCCGATGTGGAGGTAAATACAGATAAAAAAGAAGGAGGCACCATTGGCGTGAAGGTTGCGTAGGAGTCATCCGTAGTTGACATCTCGGCAGATGTGGGCTACTGATGAGAATGCTATTGATGTGTCAGCTGTGTAATGTATGGCTAGAAATAGGCCTGTGGCAATTTGTGCAATAAGGCAGATTCCTAGAAGAGACCCAAAGTTTCATCATGATGATAGGTTGGCTGGGGCTGGAAGGTCAATAAAGGCACTATTAATAATTTTTAAGAGGGGGTGGGTTTTGCGAATAGCGGGGGCCATGAGTTTTTGTAGTTGAAGTACAACAACAGTTTTTCATGCTGTAGGTCCAGGTTAAAGTCCTGGCAGGAATAGATGGTTTTTGAAGTATTATTATTGGTGGGGTTTGTAGCAGTGGCTTCAAATCCGTCTCCTTATTTTGCTGCCTTAGGGTTAGTGGCTGGGGCTGGTTCTGGTTGTTTACTTTTAATAAATAATGGGTTGACATTTTTATCCTTAGTTTTATTTTTAGTATATTTGGGGGGGATAATAGTAGTTTTTGCTTATAGTGCTGCATTGGTGGCAGAGCCTTATCCGGAGGCGTGGGGAGGTTTTGGAGTATTAGGTTATATCGGGGTTTATGTTTTGGTATTAGTAATTGGATTATTACTATGGGGAGGTGAGGGGGTAAAGGAGAAAATTGCCGTGACATATATTGTTGGTGAGGGGGTTGGTTTTGGGGAGTGGTGGGGTGTGTCTGGTATTTTTGCTGGTGGGGGGTGAGTATTGTTTGTAGGGGGTTGGGCATTGTTGTTAACTTTATTTGTAGCCTTAGAGGTTGTACGGGGCCATTATAGTGGTGCCTTACGAGCTGTAAGATAAGTATTGAGAGGGTTAAAGTGAGCACAAAAATAGATAGGTAAATTTTAATGAGGCCTAGTTGAGTGTTTTGAAGTATTTTAATGGGGGGCAGTTGGGAGGCAGCTAGTCCTTTTGGTCCAACTTTTTCTAGTCAAATTGAGTCAAATAGGTGAAAAGCGACCCGAAGACCCGAGTTAAGGGCATAAGATGGGAGAAGTCGATGAAGAATATTTATGTAGAAAGATGTATCGAAAAGCTTAGATTTGGCGTGGGAGGTTGGTAGGGTAGTTGATCATGATAATTTAGCAAGGTCAATGGCAATAATAAATGCTAGAATAGAGACCATGAGTGCTGATAGTTTTATCAGTGTTGGTATCGTGTGTGTTATTGGGTTGTTGGGAAAAATAAGTTGAAAAATAATGAGGCCTGCAATGATGCTGCCCAGTGCTAGGCGTTTTAGGGGGTTTAAGATTAAGGGGTTATTTTCATTAATAATGATGGTTGAGTTAATTCGGGGGTGGCTTATTGAGGCAAAAAAAATCAAACGAAGACTATACACAGCTGTGAAGGATGTTGCAATAATAGTGAGAATGATGGCTCAGGTGTTGGCTTGAGATGAAGTAGAGGCTTCAATAATGGCGTCTTTTGAGAAAAATCCGGCTAGAAATGGTGTGCCTATAAGTGCTAGGCTGCCAATTGAGACACATGTGGTGGTAATGGGTAGTATGTTTTGAAGTCCGCCTATTTTTCGAATATCTTGTTCATCATTTAGGCTGTGAATAATTGACCCAGAACAAAGAAATAGTATTGCCTTAAAAAATGCGTGGGTACAAATGTGAAAGAAAGCTAGATGTGGAAAGTTTAATCCCACTGCTACTATTATAAGGCCTAATTGACTTGAAGTGGAGTAAGCAATAATTTTTTTGATGTCGTTTTGGGTAAGGGCGCAGGTTGCGGCAAAGGCTGTGGAGATGGCTCCAAGACAGAGACATGTAGATAAGGCGGTTTGATTGGTTTCTAGGAGGGGGTGAATTCGAACAAGTAAGAAAATACCCGCTACCACTATAGTACTAGAATGAAGGAGGGCTGATACTGGGGTTGGGCCTTCTATTGCTGATGCTAGTCATGGGTGGAGGCCAAATTGGGCGGATTTACTGGCGGCTGCAGTAATTAGGGCAATTAGAAATGGCGTAGATGTGTGAATTGAAAAAACGTGTTGGAAGTCAAGGGATCCTGTGTTAATAAGCATTCAGGAAATTGCAAATAGAAATCCAATGTCGCCGATTCGGTTATAAAGAACTGCCTGTAAAGCTGCTGTTCCGGCATTACTTCGGGCGTGATATCAGCCAATTAATATAAAAGATATAATACCAACGCCTTCTCAGCCAATAAATAAGATGAACATATTACCGGCAACAACTAGAATAATTATTGCCAGAAGGAAAATTAGTAGGTATTTAAAAAATGTGTTGATTTTGGGGTCTGAGTGTATATATCAAATTGAAAATTCAAGAATGTTTCAGGTAACAAAAAGGGCAATTGGTGTAAAAATGATAGAATAGGTGTCAAATTGAAGGGAGATATTAATATCCGATGGGCCAAGAGTGAGTCAATGTCATGTGATTGTAATGGCTTCAAGTTCTTGGCTGGTAAAAAAGATTAATGGAATAGATGAAATCAGGAAAGCTGTTTTTACTGCGGTTTTAGTGTGTAAATGAAATTTTGGTGATGAGGTAATTAATAGTGGTGATGAAATGGCAATAATAGTTAAGATAAGGCATGATGAGGTGACCAGAAGGAGGTCCATGACTTTTATTTGATGGTGTCAATAATAAAAGTTTCGAGCGGGCCATGGAATTGAACCATGGTTACGAGGAATTAGCAGTTCTCGTTTTCCCAGACAGGCTCGGTGAACAGAAGAATATTAGTCTTCATTTCTAGGACCACAACCTAGGATTTTAGTTAAACTATGTTCACAGCAGAAGATGAGTTCGGGGTTTAAAATAAATATAAGTGCTGGCGCAGTGTGGAGAAGAAGGAGCATGTGTTCTCGGATTTGAAATGGGAATAAAGTTTTTAAGTGAATTGGTGTTGGGCCTCGTTGGGTTGATCACAGAGTATAGAGTGTATAGGCAGTGGTGAGAATGAGGTTTATGGCAATAAAAATAAAGGCGTAAGGTGATCAATTGTAGACGGCTATTATAATTAGTATTTCCCCTGCAAAGTTGACTGATGGGGGGAGGGCTATATTAAATAATAAGATGGTAAGTCATCATAAGCCTGTAAGCGGAAAAATTAATAATGCTCCTCGAAGAAGGATTATTGTGCGGCTGTTAGTTCGCTCGTATATTGTATTGGCAAGGCAAAAGAGAGCAGATGATGTTAGACCATGAGCAATTATCATTGTTATGGCTCCTGCATAGCTTCATGGGGTGTGAATAAGAGTGGCGGCAATCACTAGGTTTATGTGACTAACAGATGATATAGCAATGAGTGACTTTAGGTCTGTTTGACGTATACAAAGGGCGGCGGTGACTAAAATTCCAAATATAGCAATGAATATAAAGATAATAGTGCTGGAGACAGAGATTTCTGGCAGAAGAATTGAGAGGCGTATAATTCCGTACCCCCCTAATTTTAGTAGAGTTCCGGCTAGTACCATTGAGCCTGCAATTGGTGCTTCAACATGTGCTTTGGGTAACCAGAGATGTAAGCAGTATATTGGTATTTTGACGAGAAATGCTAAGTTACATGTAGCTCAAAATAGTCCACTGTAGGATTGGATATCTTGTGGTGGAATTGAGAAGATTAGTGATGATGAGAGAGAGCCGGCATACGAGTAGAAGTTTATTAAGAAGATTAATAGTGGAACGGCTCCAATTATTGTATAGAAGGCTAGATATATCCCAGCCTCTAGACGACGCTCTTGTGCCCCTCAGCGAGTGATAATAATTATTGTGGGAATAAGGGAGGCTTCAAAAAAAATAAAAAATAATATCAGGTCGGATGCAGTAAATGCCAGTAGGGTTGTTAGTTGAAGAAAAGTAGCGTTGGCAATATACATGCGTTGCCGTGAAACAGGTTCTTTAGATAGTTTACTTTGGCTTGCTAAAAGTGTTAATGGAAAAAGTCAACATGTTAAAATAGCTAGAGGTCCAGATAATGAATCAATTAAAAATAAATTATCAGAAAAGTTAAAGCCTTGAAGGAAAAATCAGGCAATTGAAAAGAATGAAATTACAAAGCCTTGTGAGGTGGATAGTGTTCATACAAGGTTTTTAGGGGCAAGAAGAGAGGTTAATAAAATGGTAGATCAGGCGAGAATAAGTATTAACATCGTAGAAGGTGAAAGGTTTTAAGGTTGTCGTTGCCGTGTGAACGGGCTGTTGCAATTATTAGTGACAAGCCTATAGCTGCTTCGCAAGCTGATAGTGTGAGTATAATTAATGGGGCTATGAGTATAGAAGATGTTAAGTTATTGGGTCATAGGGCTAAGCCAATAAAAATGGTGAGTATTATAGCTTCTAGACATAGGAGGGCTGAAAGAAGGTGAATTCGATGAAAAGCAAGACCCATGAGGGCAATAAAGAATGTGGTAATTAAAATAAATGTCATTGCAGAATGGCTATGGGGTTAAACCATAATTAGTTGAGCCGAAATCAACTGTCTTAATTTAGACTAGCCAGTCACTCTGCTCATTCTAGGCCACCTTGAAGTCACTCGTAGACTAGGCCGATGGTAAGAAGAATAATAATAATGAAGGCTCAGAAGATTGTTGATGTTGGTGATAAAAGTTGAGTTGCCCAGGGAGAGGGGAGAAGAAGGGCAATTTCTAGGTCGAACAGGAGAAATAGGATGGCGACTAAGAAGAATCGTATGGAATATGGAAGTCGAGCTGAACCAAGGGGATCAAAGCCACATTCGTATGGGGAAAGTTTTTCTGTGTCTGGGCTTATGGTTGGCAGTCAGAAACTGACAGCTGCTAAAATAATTGAAAGGGCTAGGGCTATGAGTATGTAGGGTAGCATTATTTTCTCCCGGGGTTAAACCAGGGCTTGGTGGTTGGAAGCCACCTGTACTATTATACTAAGAAAATATGAGCCTCATCAATAGATTGAGACATACAGGAAGAGTCAAACAACGTCTACAAAGTGTCAATATCAGGCTGCGGCTTCGAAGCCAAAGTGGTGTTGAGATGTAAAATGGAAGTTAATTTGGCGTAATAGGCAGGTTAAAAGAAATAGGGTGCCAATAATAACGTGGAGGCCGTGGAATCCTGTGGCCACAAAAAATGTGGATCCATAAATTCCGTCAGCAATTGTAAAGGGGGCTTCATAATACTCCATTGCTTGTAGGACAGTAAAATAAAGCCCTAGAAGAATTGTTAAGGCTAGGGCTTGAATGGCTCCTTTTCGATCTCCTTGTATAATACTGTGGTGAGCTCATGTTACAGAAACACCGGAGGCCAATAGAACAGCCGTGTTTAAAAGTGGGACTTCAAACGGGTTAAGTGGGGTAATGCCTGTTGGTGGTCAGCATTCGCCAATGTCTGGGGTTGGGGATAGGCTGGCATTATAAAACGCTCAAAAGAAGCCAATAAAAAAGAATACTTCGGAAGTAATAAATAAAATTATACCATATCGAAGGCCTTTTTGAACGGGCGGGGTGTGGTGACCTTGAAAGGTGCCCTCTCGAACTACGTCGCGTCATCACTGATATATAGTAAGAAGTATTAGTGCAAGGCCTATTGATATTAAAATTATGGTATTAAAGTGGAATCATATGGCGAGTCCGGATGTAAGTAAAAAGGCGGCAGCTGCTCCTGTAAGGGGTCATGGGCTGGGATCGACTATGTGGAATGCGTGTGCTTGGTGAGCCATAAGTATTTTCTTGGAGGTAAAGGCTTAAAAGAAGTACAAAGACGTAGGCTTGAATTATTGCTACTGCAATTTCTAGAATAGTTAGGAGAAGGAGTGTTGTAAACGTAAGTGAAACAACAATCATGGATGTTGAAGTTATTGCTATAGTGGCTATGGAAATAAGTTGAATAAGAAGGTGTCCTGCTGTGAGGTTTGCTGTTAGTCGGACCCCCAGGGCTAATGGGCGAATAAATAAGCTAATAGTTTCGATGATAATTAAAATTGGAATAAGGGGTGTTGGGGTGCCCTCTGGGAGAAGATGTCCTAGTGAAGCTGTAAGTTGATTACGGAAGCCAATAGCTACTGTTGCTAGTCAAAGTGGAACAGCGAGACCTAAATTTATAGAGAGCTGTGTAGTTGGTGTAAATGTATAAGGGAGGAGACCCATAAGATTTATTCCTAGAAGAAATACTATAAGAGAAGATAATAGGAAGGCTCATTTGTGTCCGGGCACGTTTAGGGGCATAAAAATTTGCTTGATAAATGTTTTTAAGAACCATGATTGTGTGGAGATGAGGCGATTTGATAATCATCGGTCGGATGGGGTTGGAAATAGTAGTCATGGGGTCAGTATAGCAATTAAAATTAAAGGGATCCCTAAAAGGGATGGGGATGAGAATTGACTAAATAAGTTTAAGATCATGGTCAGGTTCAGTTATTGGTTGAGGTTTTTGTAGTTGAGGGTGTAGGGTCATTTAAAATATTATGTTTCAGAATTTTTCGCGGAGCTAGTGAAATAAGAATTAGTCATGATGATAAAAAAATAAAAAACCATGGGTCTGGGATTAATTGGGGCATCCATTAAGGGTGGTTGGAATCACCTTTCTACAGCTTAAAAGGCTGTTGCTGTCCTATAGCTTCTTAATGAAGAATCTTGTGAGATCGATGATCAGTTTAAAAAATTTGGAACAGGAAGAGCTTCTACAACAATTGGCATAAAACTGTGATTGGCCCCACAAATTTCTGAACACTGTCCATAATAAAGTCCGGGTCGTGAGATGAGAAAAGAGGCTTGATTTAAACGTCCTGGGATGGCGTCTGTTTTAACACCAAGTGATGGGACGGCTCATGAGTGAAGAACATCGTCTGCTGTAATGATAGTTCGTGTTGCCATACCAATGGGGGTAATTATACGGTTATCTACTTCTAGCAAACGAAATTGTCCAGGTGTAAGATCATTAGTTGGGGTTATGTAAGAGTCAAAATTTAAATTTGCAAAATCTGAATATTCGTAGCTTCAATATCATTGGTGGCCAATGGCTTTAATGGTAATATCCGGGTTGCTAATTTCGTCTATAAGGTAGAGAATACGAAGCGATGGAAGGGCAATTACAATAAGAATAATTGCTGGTATAATGGTTCACACCATTTCAATTTCTTGGGCATCAATGGTGTTAGTGCTAGAAAGTTTAGTGGTTATAAGAGAGGTAATGATGTATAAGACTAGGGTACTAATCAGGAAGACAGCTATTAGAGTGTGATCGTGGAAGTGTAATAGTTCTTCTATAATTGGAGAAGCCGCGTCTTGAAAGCCGAGTTGTGTGGGGTGTGCCATAAAGAGATGCACAGGGGTTTAACCTATAATTATACCTTGACAAGGTATTGTTATAATTTAACTAGCATTTCAAAGAAAGTGACAGAGAGGATATGTGTCTGGCTTGAAACCAGGGTATGGGGGTTCAATTCCCTCCTTTCTCGGTTGATTTTAATAGAAAATGTAGATTCTTCAAATGTGTGATAGTGTGGTGGGAATCCTAGAAGTCATTCAACATTAGTTGATGTAAGTTCTGCATTTACAAATTGTCGTTTTGATGAGAAAGCCTCTCAGATAATAAACATTATTAAAACTACTGCAACTAAGGAAATTAGTGACCCAATTGATGAAACAGTATTTCATAAGGTGTAGGCGTCCGGGTAATCTGAGTAGCGTCGTGGTATTCCAGCGAGACCTAGAAAGTGTTGTGGAAAGAATGTTAAATTAACCCCAACAAACATTACTCCAAAATGAATTTTTGTTCATGAGTTGTGAAGGGTATAGCCTGTAAATAAGGGGAATCAGTGAACAAATCCTGCTATAATAGCAAATACTGCTCCTATTGATAGAACATAGTGGAAGTGGGCTACTACATAATATGTGTCATGAAGGACAATGTCAATGGACGAATTGGCCAGAACGATTCCAGTTAGACCCCCAACCGTAAAAAGGAAAATAAAGCCGAGGGCTCAAAGTATTGGGGCTTCTCATTTGATAATTCCCCCATGTATTGTGGCAAGTCAACTAAATACTTTAACTCCAGTTGGAATGGCGATGATTATTGTGGCAGACGTAAAGTAGGCTCGGGTATCAACATTAAGGTCTGTTGTAAATATGTGGTGGGCTCAGACAATAAAGCCTAACAGGCCAATTGACATTATAGCTCAGACTATTCCTATATAACCGAATGGTTCTTTTTTACTTGAGTAGTAGGCAACTACGTGGGAAATAATACCAAAACCGGGGAGAATAAGAATGTAAACCTCTGGGTGTCCAAAAAATCAAAATAGGTGTTGGTATAAGATTGGGTCGCCACCTCCAGCAGGATCAAAGAATGTAGTATTTAGATTTCGATCCGTCAGCAGTATAGTAATTCCTGCTGCTAGAACTGGGAGTGAGAGAAGGAGGAGAACAGCTGTAATTAATACTGATCAGACAAACAGGGGTGTTTGGTATTGGGTTACTGATGGGGGTTTTATATTTAAAATAGTTGTAATAAAATTAATTGCCCCAAGAATTGAGGAAACCCCTGCCAGATGGAGTGAAAAAATAGTAAGGTCAACCGATGGTCCGGCATGGGCCAGGTTACCAGCTAGGGGGGGATAGACAGTTCAGCCTGTTCCGGCCCCGGCTTCTACAGCTGATGAGGCTAAAAGAAGGAGAAATGATGGTGGTAGAAGTCAGAAACTCATGTTGTTTATTCGGGGGAATGCCATGTCTGGGGCTCCAATTATTAGAGGAACAAGTCAGTTTCCGAAACCACCAATTATAATGGGTATGACTATAAAGAAAATTATTACGAAGGCGTGCGCAGTAACAATAACATTATAAATCTGGTCATCGCCTAGGAGAGTTCCTGGTTGGCTTAGTTCGGCACGAATAAGAAGGCTTAAGGCCGTTCCTACTATTCCGGCTCAGGCGCCAAAAATTAGATATAGGGTACCAATATCTTTATGGTTAGTTGAAAATAGTCAGCGGGTGATTATCACAGGTAAAGTGGCCGAGTAGGCGGTGGATTGTAGACCCAAATACGGAGGTTTGAGCCCTCCCTTTACCAGGCCCCGGGGTGTCAGCACGTGTGGTTGCAAACCTCAAGAAGCAGAGTAATTTCTGCCGGGGCTTCTCCCGTTTTTAAAAACCGGGAGAAGTAGAATGAAGCTCGCTGGATTGAGCGTTTAGCTGTTAACTAAAATGTTGCGGGATCAAGGCCCGTCTTTCTAGAATATTAAAGGCTTTATCTTAATTAAAGTACCTGAGTTGCATTTAGGAGATGCAGGTTAGTATCCTGCAAGTCTTACAGAAACTAGAAGAGTTTAACTTCTACTTAGGGCTTTGAAGGCCCTTGGTCTAGTTATCCTAAGTTTCTATAGAAGAATAATAATTGTTGATGTAATTGGAAGGAGTAGAAGAGCTAATGTATTAAGAATAGTTACGATTGGGGATTTGTTTAGGCTAGAGCGTCAAATAGTTTTTGATGAAGTGGTGTTTGGGGCGAGAGTTAAAGCCATTACATATGTCATTCGAACGTAGAAGTATAGGGCTAAAAGTGATGCTAAGAGTATTGTGCCGGCTAAAATTGGGGAATTTTGTTTAATTAATTCAAGGGTAATTATAAATTTAGGGGCAAATCCTGTGAGTGGGGGTAGGCCCCCTAGTGAAAGCAAGGTTAGTATAGAAATCATGGTAAGGGTTGGGGTTTTAGCTCATGATGTTGATAGTTGTGATATTTTTGTTGTATTTATAGATAAAAGAGTCATAAACATGGCTGATGTTATAATAATATAGAGGATAAAGTTAAATAGTGTGAGATGTGGGTTAAATTTAAGAATAATAACTATTCATCCGAGATGTCCAATAGATGAAAATGCTATAAGTTTTCGTAGCTGGGTTTGGTTAATACCCCCCCACCCCCCAATAATAATTGATAGTAGGCCTAGTATTACTAGTAGTGATAGGTCAGTTGATTTTGAAATTTGAATAAGTAGGGCTATTGGGGCAATTTTTTGTCAGGTAGATAAAATTAGGCCAGTAGAAAGGGAAATACCTTGAAGAACCTCTGGTATTCAAAAATGAAGTGGGGCTAGTCCTAACTTTATACAAATAGCAATAGTAATAGGAATAGAAATTGTTGTTGATATTGATTGGATGTCTCATTCACCAAAGGCTCATGTGTTTACTATTGCAGAAAATAAGATCAGGGCAGAGGCTGCTGCTTGGGTTAAAAAGTATTTAGTTGCTGCTTCAATAGCGCGTGGGTGGGGGATTTTGGTTATTATTGGAATAATTGCTAGGGTATTAATTTCTAATCCGATTCATGCCAAGACTCAGTGATAGCTGGCAAGGGTAATGGTTGTGCCTGTAGCTAAGCTTGATAAAAAAATAAATAAAGCAAGAGGTGACATATAGTAAAGGAAGGGGTTTAACCAACATTTTTGGGGTATGGGCCCAAAAGCTTAATTAGCTGACTTTACTAGAGAGTGGTATATTGGGAGTACGGAGGGTTTTGATCTCTCAGGTGCAGGTTCAATTCCTGTCTCTCTAAGGAAGTGAGGGGGTTTGAACCCCTATAAGCCTCCCTATCAAGGAGGTCCTTAGCTTTCGGGCACGCTTCCTAGGCTGTTGGTGGGATTATAAGAGTGGAAATTGGTAAAGAGATTTGTCAGATTGTTATAGCTAAGGTTAATGGAAGAAAATTTTTTCATACTAAATGTATAAGTTGGTCATAGCGGAATCGTGGGTATGAGGCTCGAATTCATAAAAAAAGTATTGAAAGAGCTGCTGATTTCAGTATAAGGGATGGTGTTAATAAGAAAAAAATTGACGATGCTAGAAATAGGATTGTTGTAAAAGTGTTTATTATAAGAATATTAGCATATTCTGCCAGAAAAAATAGGGCAAAGGGACCTCCTGCGTATTCTACATTAAATCCTGAGACTAGCTCTGATTCTCCCTCAGTCAGATCGAAGGGGGCTCGATTTGTTTCGGCAAGTGTAGAGACATATCACATAGCAGCCATAGGTCAAATAGGAATGAGGAGTCAAGTATTTTGTTGGGATAAGATAAAACTTGATAAGGTAAATCCGCCCACTATAAAGATAGCGCAGAGAACAATTAAGGCGAGAGTTACTTCATATGAAATTGTTTGTGCTACTGCTCGTAGAGCTCCAATGAGGGCGTATTTAGAATTTGATGCTCACCCTGATCCCAGGATTGTATATACAATGAGACTAGAAATGGCGAGGATAAAAAGAATGCCTAGATTTATATCTGAAAATGCAGTTGGCATGGGGAATGGGGTTCATATAATTATTGCTAAGGCTAGGGCTATGGTAGGTGCTAGTAGGAATAGAATTTGTGATGATGTTGATGGCCGAATGGGTTCTTTAATAAATAATTTTACTCCGTCTGCGATTGGCTGAAGAAGGCCAAATGGGCCAACAATATTTGGCCCTTTACGATGTTGTATATAGCCTAGTACTTTACGTTCAATTAAAGTAAGGAAAGCAACAGCAAGAAGGATGGGTACAATAAAGAACAGTGGGAGTGTGTGAATAATAATTTGTGTCACGAAGTTAACGAGGGGATTTGAACCCCTGGGGAAAGGGCTTAGATCTTTTGCATAGCCAGGCTCTGCCACGCTAACATTTCTGATCTTGAGAAATATAGTAGACTGATGTTAATTAAGTTGTAGTCATTAATATACAGGTATGGCTTGTTAATAATATTGGCCATGTTGCTCCGGTCCTTTCGTACTAGGAGAAACTCTTTATAGATAGAAACCGACCTGGATTACTCCGGTCTGAACTCAGATCACGTAGGGTTTTAATCGTTGAACAAACGAACCTTTAGTAGCGGCTGCACCACTGGGATACCCTGATCCAACATCGAGGTCGTAAACCCACTTGTCGATAGGAGCTCTTGAAGTGGATTGCGCTGTTATCCCCAGGGTAACTTGGTTCGTTGATCAAAATTAATTGGATCAATTATGTCAATTTGTTGATTCTTTGAGCTGTCGCTCTTTGATTAGGAGAGTTGGTCCTTTCATCGTGGAGGTTTTATTTTACTCCGCGGTCACCCCAACCGAAAACTAGTAGTCAGAATTTACCGGGTTAAAATGATATATAATGGGGTAATTGATACTGAGTTTAAAGCTCCATGGGGTCTTCTCGTCTTATATTTATATCCCCGCCTCTTCACGGGGAGGTCAGTTTCACTGATTGAAAGAGGGAGACAGTATAACTCTCGTGATGCCGTTCATACTAGTCCTTATTTAAAGAACAAGTGATTGCGCTACCTTCGCACGGTTAGGGTACCGCGGCCGTTTAACTTTGTCACTGGGCAGGCTGGACCTCTTATATTTTATCAAGAGGCGATGTTTTTGGTAAACAGGCGGAGTTAATAATTTGCCGAGTTCCTTCCTCTTCTTTTAATCTTTCCATAAATATACTGGTGTAAGGTTGACGTAATAATGAGTAGGATTTTCTTGTATTGGTTGCTACTGTAAATTCATTTACGTTAAATGCCGGTGAGTTGTTCATTTCGGCTCACACTTATATTTTGGAGAAGGTCTTCTTCTTGTTACTAGTTCTAGCATATGGTTTTCCATAAAGTTATGGAGTCATTTAGTACTGGGAAAGGGTTTTGATAAATTATTGGAATTTAAGTAATTTAGTGATTAAGCTTTAACGCTTTTTGAAAGGTGGCTGCTCTTAGGCCCACTTGATCACAGAATAGATTACATTACCCTATAGTTTAGGTTGTATCCTATTTCAAATAGGCTGTACCTTATTTGAATAGCTCTTAAGTTCGTTGATGTAGTAATAGTTACTGTAGAACTTAAGGTAGGACTTAGATCCTTTTCCTAAATAACCAGCTATCTCTAAGCTCGGTAGGTCTATCACCTCTACTTGAAAATCTTCCCACTCTTTTGCAACAGAGACGGGTTGGCCCTAAAGGCTGTTTTGAAGTAGCTCGCTTAGTTTCGGGGGGTCAAACTTAAATTGCTTTTTGCTTGGTTAGACTAGCTAGACCATGATGCAAAAGGTACGAGGTTAAATCTCTGCTTTTTTGTGCTTTAAAATTATTTCATTTTTATTTCACCTTTCCCTTGCGGTACTATTTTTAAGGCTCCTAGACATTTTTTAATCGCCTTTACTAAATGTTAAAAATGTTTTATTTTGTAAAATAAAGTAGTTTAATTACATTGATTGCGAAGTTGGGCTAGGTTTTAGGCTCAAAATGATCTGAGTTAAACAGACATGTTCTCGGTGTAAGCGAGGTGCTTTATATTAAGCTACATTTTGTTAATCCAAGCGCACTTTCCAGTACGCTTACCGTGTTACGACTTACCTCTTCTGTTGTGCAAAATGGTGTTATTAACATGACAGTTGCGTTTGAAGAGGGTGACGGGCGGTGTGTACGCGTCCCAGCGCCTGATTAAAAAGAACTCTCTATTTTCTTTTTACTACTAAATCCGCCTTCATGACTGTGTTTCATGTAGTCTTTCGTTTGTTCTAAGTTAGAAACTGTAGCCCATTGCTTCCCGCTTCGTGAGCTGCACCTTGACCTGACGTATTGATGATTAATCTTTTGGCTCACTAATTCAACGTTCATATGGTAAGCTTACGACGGAGGTATACAGGCTGAGTAGGCTAGAAGTGGTGAGGTGTATCGGGGAGAATCGATTATAGAACAGGCTCCTCTAGGTGGGTGGGACACCGTCAAGTCCTTTGGGTTTTAAGCTTGGGCTCGTAATACCCTGGCGGTTAAGAATGTGAATAAATGTTTTACGGCTAGGCATAGTGGGGTACCTAATCCCAGTTTGTGTCCTAGCTGTCGTGGATTCAAGTGGTTAGATTAGAGTAACTTTCGTTTTTGGGTTTCTTAATAACAAGTGTGTCACAACTTGGTTGAAGTTTAACTCTAATTTGTTAGGGCACTTTAAACACGCTTAACGCCGATACTTGTCAACTTGGGCCCGACGGTATAGCCGCGGCGGCTGGCACCGGGTTGGCCGGCTCTGTTTACTCTAACTGGATCAAGCTGGCGCTTATTAACAATGTTTATCACTGCTGAATACCCTTGAGGGCGTGGCGTAGCTAGGTGTTATGGGCAAGATGTTCTGTGCCTGATACCAGCTCCTTATCCTAATGAAGGTGTAAAGGGCGTTCTCACGGGGAGGCGGATACTTGCATGTGTAAGTTGAGTAACAGCTGACAATAAGGCTAGGACCAAACCTTTATGCCTGCAGAACTTTTCAGGGTTCATCTTAGCGTTTTCAGCGCTATGCTTTAAAAATAAGCTATACGAGC